TTAGAGATTAGACGAAATAAAATAATTGAAGTTTAACCAGCCAGAATAATGGAGGTTTCATTCATATCTTATTATGGATGGTATAAATAACAAAATTTATAAATACAATAATATAGCTATTCATTGAGAATCTCAATTTTGAATGATACTTATTTCGTATGAGCCAATAGGATGAAAAAGGTCTGCATCATTAACTATGTAAGATACACAGTAAGATACACATCAACATCAATTATATATCCGGCTCCGCAAAATAAAAAGTACGATCAAAGAAATGAAGAAAATAGAAATACCAAAAAAATACAAAAAAACGGACCGGATTTTTTTGTAATATATCTGAGATGAATTTTTACTATTCCCAACCTCTGAATTCACCTAGATTCCACTTTTTGGTCTTTCAACCAACAAATTTAACCATTTGAATATTAGAGAATATCTGCGGACACCTAGATAAATTATGTATGATAATCAAGACCACTAAAATATATATATTTATATCTATTTAATAAATATATATCTATTCCCAAAATTCATTAAAATGAATATGGGAATAGATACTCATACAAAGGCATCGCCGGGAACCAGATTTGAACTGGTGACACGAGGATTTTCAGTCCTCTGCTCTACCGGCTGAGCTATCCCGACCATTCTTGACGCACTATCCTCATTTTAAGAAATTAGTTGAGTCTATGTCAACTAAAAAAAAAAAAAAGAGGATATAGGATAAAAAATTAGAAAATAATAGGGGCTTTTGGGGATAGAGGGACTTGAACCCTCACGATTTCTAAAGTCGACGGATTTTCCTCTTACTAAAAATTTCATTGGTGTCGGTATTGACATGTAGAATGGGACTCTATCTTTATTCTCGTCTGATTAATCATTTCTTCAAAAGATCCATCAGACTATGTTGGAGTGACTGATTTGATCAATGAATATTACATTTTTTCTTCAAGTTGGAATTGGAATTCATTTCATTCCCATCTTTTGTGATCGAAATCGAATCGAAATATTTCCAAATATAAGTTTGTAATTTTCATTAATCAACTGAAATAGTATTTCAGTAAATATATATAAACATATATATGTTTATCCTTGATCCTTTCTGGAATTTTGATAGAAGGATTCATTTCCTACTGCGAAAGGAAATGTTAATGTTGTCAACTCCATTTGTTAGAACAGCTTCCATTGAGTCTCTGCACCTATCCTTTTTAACTTTCTGAACTTTTACTTTTATTTTTTTGTTTTCGGAAAGCAGGATTTGGCTCAGGATTGCCCATTGTGAATTCCAGGGTTTCTCTGAATTTGAAAGTTTTCACTTGGTAAGTTTCCATACCAAGGCTCAATCCAATTAAGTCCGTAGCGTCTACCAATTTCGCCATATCCCCCCCTTTTTTTCTTTGAGATTGGGATCTCATTAGGATGTTTTTTCATTTGTATTATGAGAATGTAATACCTATTCCCATTTTGAAAAAAAAAAAGTTTCCTTCTATCATTGTTTAATTGATTTTCTTTCGTCTATATTGGATAGCCATATTTGGTCGAATCAGAAATGATTCTATTATCTCTGTATTCGCAATTCAATATAGAGAGATATATACCACATATCTATCTCTTTTTTATCTCCCCCCCTTCTATCATTTTTTGATAGAATTTGTAATACTCGAACGTTCGATTCTTTTTCTTTTTTCCTTAGAGCGGACAGATACCGACCCTATCATAATAATTCTAATATAATAAAAAAAACTAAAAGCAAAAATCCATTTATTAATATTAATTTCGAATTCGATAGAAATATCGAATTTCTAATTACTTAATTTATATATATTAATTTAATTTCTTTTGATAATCCATCCAATTTTTTAGAATTCTAATGTAGAATTCTATTCTATACATTATTCTATATTCTATACATTATATTAATTATATTATTTTTTTTTTTTATTTTATTAATTAAATTATTATATAAATCTATTATTTAATATAAATTACTTTGTCCTGTAATCTCATTATTCATTATAATAAGAATATTAGATTATAGTATTCTTTTCAATTTGAAATCTAATCTACTACTATTAGTCATTATTTGAAAGATTGAAATAAAGATTTGTATTTGAATATTATATTTAGATTATATTTATATATATTTAAAATAGAAATAGAAGCTATTCTAGTTCTAGAATTCTTAATTATATTAATTATTATATTAATATATAATAATATATATTATAGAAAAAATTGATTATTAAATTATTAAATAAAAGATCATAGAATAGAAGAGATATAATAAATAAGAATTATGTGTTAGATGTAAATATTTTATTTATTATTTAATATATATTTATCTATATCTATTATATTGAATTTTTAGAGATGAAAACTATGTTATGAAGAGCTAATAAATAAACAATTAATAAGTAATATCCGAGTAGTTTATGAAAGAATTCATATGCATGCACAATTTGTGTTATGTGAGCCCGCTTAGCTCAGAGGTTAGAGCATC